AATAAAATGTTCTATTTTTAGCATTGAAAAATTTAATTATATCTTCAAGAGAATTTTTTAGGCCTTTTTTTGGGGAACTTTTTAGGGGTATAATCACATATATATATATATAATGCGGATGGCTAACGCATATTTTAACTTGTTAGTTTAGGCGCTCTCGAACCTTCCTTGCTTTTGGGGTTTGACAAGGAGAACAGGATTTGCTGGGCGTAGGGGGTAGGGGGGTTTGTCGCGTAGAAACGAAAAGGGGGGGCATCTATAGGGAGGTAAGTTGAAGGAAGGACAGATGTGTTATGCACCTGAAAGAGATTAATGTAACTCTTGAGTTATGTCTTTCAATAATGGACCTAATTTCTATGCAAGCAAGGAAATGTACCACCCGGAGATATTATTTGAGCCTGCACTCTGAGATGTAATTGAAAGGTAACCAAAAAAAAGAACCTATGCATATAAAAGAATGCCCGGCATGTGGGGTAATGAGGAGTATGAAATTCCACCGATAGCCGGATGCAGCATATCTCAATAAGGAGGGAATTGACATGCCATGCCCGCCAGATGTTGAATCAGATGCCAGGAATAGTTCACTATTTACCACCCTCCAAGATATGTCCCTGATTCTATCATGCATGATATGCCTTTAATGACAAGGTTGGTGGTCTCTTACTGCATTAAGATTGTCGAAGTAAATTGTAGTTAAGTAATTCAAGGAAAATGTTGGGGACAATGTTTAGAGGAATAATCTATAACCCGGGTTAAAATAAATTATTTCTGAGTTTTAATAATATGCTTATGCACGTTTCAGATGTTAGTACTTGCTTTTAGGTTAATATAAGTGAATGGTGATATACATAAATATAGTCCTATTATGTTGCATAATCTGGTTTATGCTATATCTTAGGTGTTAGTACTTGCTTTTAGGTTAATATAAGTGAATGGTGATAATACATAGTAGTATTATACTTACATACAGTGGTATGTTCTGCACAATGTCAACTATGTTTTCGTACTGTACATGAGGTACTATACGTTATATGTTACCATACTGGTCCATCAGAAAATAGTTTAACTTAGGATCCTGGCTTTGGGAGCCAGGGGTGGGAGTTAAAATCTCCTTTTTCTGGGCGCTAGGAGGGGGTTTAACCCTCGCTCTTCGGATTACAAGACCGATGCTTTTAAACTAAGCTACTAGGGCAGGCTCATTTCAGTGCTTTATTCTCTAGTCAGCCTGCAAGGGGGGCGAGAAAAAGAAATAACGTGAAGTATAGCACTGAGGCGATTTGGCCAATAATAATGTATGGGTGTTCTACAGGCATCCCCCCAATTCATGTTAAAATAACTATGTCTGCTGTTAAGGTTCAGAATAAGAATTGGGTGATTGGTCGGAAGGTTAGTCCTCGTTGTTTTGAGGTGTGTAAGATTGGGACTACTAATAATACTAGAATGCTAAATAGTAACGCTAGGACCCCTCCCAGCTTGTTGGGGATGGATCGGAGGATGGCGTAGGCGAATAAAAAGTATCACTCGGGTTGGATATGTGGCGGTGTCACTAGGGGGTTTGCTGGGGTGAAGTTTTCTGGGTCGCCGAGTAGGGTTGGGGAGAACAGTGTTAAGGATGTTAGGGTGAGTAGTATTAGGACGAAGCCGAGGAGGTCTTTATAGGAGAAGTAGGGGTGAAAGGAGATTTTATCTGCGTCGGAGTTTAACCCGGTGGGATTATTTGAGCCCGTCTCATGTAAAAATAATAGGTGGAGGATGGTTGCACCGGCAATGATAAATGGGAATAGGAAGTGGAAGGCGAAGAATCGTGTTAATGTTGCATTATCTACTGAGAAACCCCCTCAAATTCATTGGACAAGGGTATCACCTATATAGGGTACTGCTGACAGGAGATTTGTAATGACAGTGGCGCCCCAGAAGGATATTTGGCCTCAGGGGAGTACATAGCCTACAAAGGCTGTTACTATAACAAGAAGTAGGAGGACTACTCCGATATTTCAGGTTTCTTTGTAAAGGTAGGATCCATAGTAAAGGCCACGAGCAATGTGCATGTAAATGCAGATGAAGAAAAATGATGCGCCGTTAGCATGTATATTACGGATAAGTCAGCCGTAGTTAACGTCCCGGCAGATATGTGTGACGGATGAAAATGCAGTTGAGATATCAGAGGTGTAATGTATTGCTAGGAATAATCCGGTTAAGATTTGAGTAATTAAACACAATCCTAGTAGGGATCCGAAGTTTCATATTGCTGAGATATTTGATGGTGTTGGGAGGTCGGCTAGTGCATTATTAGCGATTTTTATTAGTGGGTGGGTTTTTCGTAGGCTTGCCATTATTGTTCCTGTGGTTGAATTACAACGGTGGTTCTTCAAGTCATTAGTCTCGGTTAAAGTCTGAGCGGGAACTATGACTTATTTTGTGTCTTTGTTACTGATAGCTTTAATTATGGGATTAATTGCTGTTGCGTCCAATCCTACGCCGTATTTTGCTGCCCTAGGGTTGATAGTGGCGGCTGGAGTTGGGTGTGGAGTGTTAATTGGAAGCGGAGGATCTTTCTTATCTTTAGTTCTTTTTTTAATCTATTTAGGGGGTATGCTTGTGGTGTTTGCTTATTCTGCAGCATTGGCTGCCGAGCCTTTTCCGGAGGCTTGAGGAAGTCGCTCAGTAGTGGGGCACGTCTTAGTGTATCTGTTGGGGGTCATTTTTATGGGTGGGTTATTCTGAGGGGGGTGGTATGAGGGTTCTTGGGCAGTTATTGATGAGTTGAAAGAGTTTTCTGTGTTACGAGGGGATGTTGGGGGCGTAGCCATAATATATTCTTTTGGGGGGTTAATATTGGTTATTTGTGCTTGGGTGTTGCTTCTAACGTTACTAGTAGTGTTGGAGTTAACTCGGGGCCTAAGTCGTGGAGTACTTCGAGCGGTTTAAATTAGAATTACGGCAGCTGCTAGGATTAGGGTCAGAAGGAAGATGGTTAAGAATTTCTTAATTGTTCCTTGTGAGATATTGCCGATTATTTGTGCTAGTATTATTTGTGTTAGGGTAAGTGTTTTTGGGCCTGCAATTTCAAGTCATGTTTGGTCGAGTTTAGTGGCAGTTGATTGTCCGAGTACCAGGCTGGCTTTTGGGGAGAGTCGGTGTATTAATGAAGGGAAGTATCCCAGTATATTTGAGAAGTGGTGGGGGGAGTTTTTATAACTAGTTTTGTAAGGGTTGTTGGTTTTGGCTGCTAGTTCCATGGCCGCAAGAAGGCCGGTGATGGCTACTATTAAAGCAGCAGTTTTTAGGGTTGGAGGCATAGTTATTACTGGGGTTTTTATAGGCAGGAAGTTGTATGAAATAATAAGTCCTGCAATAATGCTTCCTCAGGCAAGTCGTTTAACAGGTTGAATTATAAGTGGGTTATCTTCATTGATGGGGGAAAGTGGGAGGAATCGTGGGGATCCCATGGTTACAAAGTATACTACCCGGAAGCTGTAGACTGCAGTGAAGGATGTGGCGATAAGTGTTAGGGCTAGGGCTCAGGCGTTTAGATAGGAAGTGTTAAGGGCTTCGATGATGGCGTCTTTTGAAAAGAATCCAGCGAGGAAAGGGGTGCCTGCTAGTGCTAGGCTTCCAATTGTAAGACATGTTGAGGTGATAGGTAAAAGTTTATGGAGGCCGCCTATTTTTCGAATATCCTGTTCATCATTTAGACTGTGAATAATAGATCCTGAGCAAAGGAATAGTATAGCTTTGAAAAATGCGTGTGTACAAATGTGAAGGAATGCTAGTTGTGGTTGGTTTAGTCCAATTGTAACTATTATGAGGCCGAGTTGGCTTGATGTTGAGAAAGCGATAATTTTCTTGATGTCATTTTGGGTGAGTGCGCAAGTAGCTGTGTATAAGGTAGTAAGTGCTCCTAGACATAGGCAGCCAGATAGTGCTAGCTTATTGTGTTCTATTAAGGGGTGTAGGCGAATTAGTAGGAAGATTCCTGCAACAACTATGGTGCTAGAGTGTAGTAGTGCTGATACTGGTGTTGGGCCCTCTATGGCTGATGGAAGTCATGGGTGTAGGCCAAATTGGGCTGACTTTCCTGCTGCCGCGAGGATAAGTGCAATTAAGGGGGTTGTTATGTCATGGTTTTTTGATAGAGCGAAAATTTGTTGTATTTCTCAAGAATTTAGTTTTATAGCAAATCAGGCCATGGCTAGGATTAGGCCGATATCCCCCACACGATTATAAATTACTGCCTGGAGACTTGCGGTGTTGGCGTCTGCTCGTCCGTGTCATCAGCCAATGAGAATAAAAGACATGATACCAACTCCCTCTCAGCCGATGAACAGTTGGAATAGGTTGTTAGCTGTGACAAGAATAATCATGGCTACTAAGAATAGCAGTAAGTATTTGAAGAATCGATTTATATTAGGATCGGAGTGCATATATCATAATGCGAATTCTAAGATAGACCAGGTGATGAATAGGGCAATAGGGGTAAAAATAAGGGAGTAGTGATCAAACTTAAAGCTAATATTAACATCAAATATTTGTGTGTTTATTCATTGTCAGTTTGTGGTGATATTTTCTGCCCCGTGGGCTAGGTAAGTTAAAAGTGGTAATAGGCTAATGAAGAATGCAGTGCTGACGGCAGTTTTTACGTAGGTGTTTGCTCATTTAGGTTCTATGGGTTTTGGACTTAGTGTTATGAGGAGGGGCAGGGTAAGAATTGTGACGATTAAAAGGAATGATGAGGTTATGATTAGGGCTGCTTGTGTCATAGCTTCCGCTTGGATTTGCACCAAGAGTTTTTGGTTCCTAAGACCAGTGGATGAGCTGTTATCCTTCAGAAGCTTAAAGAAGCCGAGGATTCTAACTTCGGGGTGTAAGTATTAGCAGTACTTACTGATTTTTATCCTTCCTTGGTGAGTAAGGGGGTTTTAACCCCTGTTTTCAGAATCACAATCTGATGTTTTGGTTAAACTACACTTACTAGTAACATCACCCCCACATGAGTTCTGGCTTTGCCATGAGGAGAATCACTGGGATGAGGTGAAGGGTTATTAGAAGGTGTTCACGGGTGTGGAATGGTAAAAGTTTCATGATGTGGTGTGGTGTTGGGCCTCGCTGGGACATTAAGAATATATAAAGGGAGTAGGCTGCAGTAATTAATGTTCCTAGTCCTGTAAGTGTGATGGTTAAGGGGGATCAGTTAAAGAGGGTTGTAATGATTATAAGTTCCCCCATAAGATTAGGGAGTGGAGGGAGTGCTAGGTTGGCTAGATTTGCAAGGAACCACCAGACGGCTGTTAATGGAAAAATTACTTGTAAACCTCGAGCGAGGATTATGGTTCGGCTATGAGTTCGTTCATAGGCTGTGTTGGCCAAGCAGAATAGTATGGAAGATACTAGGCCGTGGGCGATTATTAGAATGATTGCTCCTGTGAATCCTCAGGGGGTTTGAATTAGAATTCCGCCCGCTACGAGGCCTATGTGACTTACTGAGGAGTAAGCGATTAGTGATTTGAGATCAGTTTGTCGCAGACAAATAGAGCCTGTTATAATAATACCTCAAAGTGCTAAAATGATAAATGGGTAGATTAGGTTTTTAGAAAGTGGGTCAAGTATTATCATTATACGTATTATGCCGTATCCTCCAAGTTTAAGTAGAATTGCTGCTAGGACCATGGATCCTGCAACGGGGGCTTCTACATGTGCTTTTGGTAATCATAAGTGAACACCATAAAGGGGTATTTTCACCAGGAAGGCGATTAAGCATCCTGCTCATCAGATTTTATGACTTCAGGAGTTTATTAGTACTGGAGGGGTGTATTGGGTAATTAATAGAGATAAGGTTCCTGTGGACTGTTGGAGGAGGAGTAGGGCTACTAAAAGGGGTAGGGAGCCGGCCAGTGTGTAGAATAAAAAGTATGTACCTGCGTTAAGGCGCTCAGTCTGATTCCCTCAGCGGGTAATAATGATAAGGGTAGGGATGAGGGTGGCTTCAAATATAATGTAGAATATGATGATCTCTGTGGCGCCGAAGGCCATAATTAGGAAAGTTTGTAGTGAAGTGAGAAGTGTAATGTATAGGCGTTGGCGTGCCATAGGTTCAACACTAATATGGTTTTGGCTAGCCAAGATTATTAAGGGGAGAAGTCAGCATGTTAAGACTAAGAGAGGGGTTGATAGGGGATCTGTGGCTAAGTAGGAATTGGATGAGGTTCATCCGGCCTCTGAAGTTCAGTTAAATCATGTGAGGCTTAAAAGGGCAATTGAGAGAGCATGGGTGGTAGTAATTGTTCATAATCATTTAGGGGAGGTTAGTCAGATTGTTGGAAATATCATTATTGTGGGGATTAGAATTTTTAGCATTGTAGAAGATTAAGGTTTTGTAGGCGGTCAGTGCCATGGGTTCGGGCTGTGGCTACTAAGAGTGCAAGGCCTGTACTTGCTTCACAAGCGGAAAATGCTAGCAGGAGTATTGGAGCAGTAGAGAAGCTTGTTGATTCAAATTGTAAGGTCCACAGGGCTAGTGCAATGAATAGGGAAAGTATCATTCCTTCTAAGCACAGTAACGCGGAGAGTAAATGTGTGCGATGGAATGCTAGTCCCATGAGTCCTAGAATGAATGCTGAGGTAAAGCTAAAGTGTACTGGTGTCATAAGGGGGCTGTGGATTTGAACCACAATTTTCTGAGCCGAAATCAGAGGTCTTTTTTGGACTAGCCTCCTATTCTGCCCATTCTAGGCCTCCTTGGGTTCACTCGTAGATCAACCCAAGAGTTAAGAGGATCAGGACTATGGTGACTCAAAAGAATGTTCCGGTTGGGTTGTAGAGTTGATCCCCTCAGGGCAGGGGGAGGAGGAGGGCAATTTCTAGGTCAAATAGTAGGAATAGAATTGCTACTAAAAAGAAGCGTAGGGAGAATGGTAGTCGGGCTGATCCTAGCGGGTCAAATCCGCATTCGTAAGGGGAGAGTTTTTCTGCATCAGGGTTTATTTGTGGTAATCAGAAAGATACAATAGCTAGGGCTGATGATAGTAGTACAGCAATGGTAAAAATGGTTGTGATTAAATTCATTATCTTTCCTTGGGGTCTAACCAAGACTAAATGATTGGAAGTCATTTGTACAAACTTTAATACTAGAAAGATATGAGCCTCATCAGTAGATTGATACGTACAGGAATAATCACACTACGTCTACAAAGTGTCAGTATCAAGCAGCGGCTTCGAAGCCAAAATGATGTTCAGATGTAAAGTGGTATTGGATTTGGCGAAGAAGGCAGACGGCTAGAAAGGTTGATCCAATAATAACATGTAGTCCGTGGAATCCTGTGGCCACAAAGAATGTTGAGCCGTATACTCCGTCTGCAATTGTGAAGGGTGCTTCATAATATTCTATTGCTTGGAGGGCAGTGAAGTAGAACCCCAGCAGGATTGTAAGTGCGAGGGATTGAATGGTTTGTTTTCGTTCACCCTCTATGATGCTGTGGTGGGCTCATGTGACTGTGACTCCAGATGCTAGTAGTACAGCGGTATTGAGGAGGGGTACTTCAAAGGGGTCTAATGTAGTGATTCCCGTGGGGGGTCAGCATCCTCCGAGCTCAGGTGTTGGTGCTAGGCTTGAGTGGTAAAAGGCCCAGAAGAAGCCTAAGAAGAAAAATACTTCAGAGGTAATAAATAGGATTATCCCGTATCGTAGTCCCTTTTGCACTGGGGGTGTGTGGTGGCCTTGGAAAGTGCCCTCTCGGATAATATCACGCCATCATTGAAGTATTGTAAGAAGTAGCAGAATTAGTCCGATAGTTATTAGTGTTAAAGAGTGGAAGTGAAACCAGATTGCTAAGCCGGATGTCATTAGTAGGGCACCGATGGCTCCGGTTAGTGGTCATGGGCTAGGATCAACCATATGATATGCATGCGCTTGGTGGGCCATTAAACGTTTTCTTGTAGGTAGAGGCTCAGGAGCAATACAAACACGTAGGCTTGAATTATTGCTACTGCAATTTCTAGAAGTGTTAAAAGGAAGAGAACGGTGGCTGTAAGGATGGCCACAGCGGGTATAATAGGTAAAAGAACGAATACGGCTGTGGCGATAAGTTGAATAAGAAGGTGACCTGCTGTTAAGTTGGCTGTAAGTCGGACCCCAAGGGCTAATGGTCGAATAAAGAGACTAATTGTTTCGATAATAATTAGTACAGGAATCAGGGGAATGGGGGTTCCTTCGGGCAGTAGGTGTCCGAGAGCAACTGTTGGTTGATTTCGTATGCCAATAATAACTGTGGCAAGTCATAATGGTACAGCAAATGCCATGTTTAGGGATAGCTGGGTTGTAGGGGTAAAGGTGTATGGTAACAGGCCTAGCATGTTAATAGTAATGAGGAATATTATTAGTGAAGCGAATATCAGGGCTCATTTGTGTCCTGCGGTATTTAAAGGTATTAGCAATTGATTGGTAAAGCGGTTAATAAATCATGTTTGAAGAGTGGTAAGTCGGCTGTTTGTCCAACGAGATGAGGGGGTTGGGAATAGTACTCAAGGTAGTGCAATTGCAATAGTGATTAGTGGAATTCCTAGTAATGAGGGGCTTGCAAACTGGTCGAAGAAGCTTGTTATCATGGTCAGTTTCAGGAGTCGGTTTTATGTTCTTCTTCGTTTATTGGGGTTGGTTCGTTAGATGTTAGATGATTTAAGATCTTAGTGGGGATAATAGTAAGGAAAATAAATCATGAGAATACTAGAATTATAAATCAGGGGTTAGGATTGAGTTGGGGCATGTCACTAGAGGTGGTCGGTAGGCACCAAACTTTGGCTTAAAAGGCCAACGCTTTGTCCAATAATTAGCTTTCTAGTGAGGCGTCTTCTAATATCAGTGTGGATCAGTTCTCGAAATGTTCTAATGGGACGGCTTCGACTACAATGGGTATGAAGCTGTGATTAGCGCCACAAATTTCAGAGCATTGTCCGTAAAATACACCTGGCCGTGAGGCAATAAAGGCAGTTTGATTCAGTCGTCCGGGCACTGCGTCTATTTTTACACCAAGAGATGGGATAGCTCAGGAATGTAGTACGTCTTCGGCAGATACTAGGATACGAATAGGTGATTCTATTGGGATTACTATTCGGTGGTCTGTTTCTAGAAGTCGAAATTGTCCGGGTGTGAGATCCTGGGTGGGGATTATGTATGAATCGAACCCTAGGTCTTCGTAGTCTGTATATTCATAGCTTCAATATCATTGATGTCCTATAGCTTTAATTGTTAAGTGAGGATCATTGACTTCGTCTATTAGGTATAGAATTCGAAGGGAGGGGAGAGCGATTAAAACTAGAATGACGGCTGGTAAGATTGTTCATACAATCTCGATTTCTTGGGAATCTAGAATATATTTGTTGGTAAGTTTGGTTGAAACTATTGCGACAATAATGTAGAGTACTATTGTGCTGATTAAAAATACAATTATTAGGGCGTGGTCATGAAAGTGAAGAAGTTCTTCTATAACAGGTGATGCTGCGTCTTGGAATCCTAGTTGTGTGGGGTGTGCCATTAAATTTAAGACATACAGGAGTTTAACCTGTGATTTCATCTCGACAAGGTGATGTAATATGCATATTTACTAATGTCTCCTAAAGAAAGTGGCAGAGTGGCTATGTGGCTGGCTTGAAACCAGTTCATGGGGGTTCGATTCCTTCCTTTCTCGTTAGTTTGATTGAACTTGGACAAATGCTGGTTCTTCGAATGTGTGGTATGGTGGAGGGCAGCCATGAAGTCATTCTACATTTGTTGTGGTTAGTTCTACTGAGGATACTTCCCGTTTAGTGGCAAAGGCTTCTCATAAGATAAATAAGAATATAATTACTGCTACTAGTGAAACAAGTGAGCCGATGGATGATACTGTATTTCATAGAGCGTAGGCATCTGGGTAGTCAGAGTACCGTCGCGGTATTCCTGCTAAACCTAGAAAATGTTGTGGGAAGAACGTGAGGTTTACACCGATAAATATTACAGCGAAGTGGATTTTTGTTCATGTATCATTTAGGGTATATCCTGAAAATAGTGGGAATCAGTGAACAAATGCTGCTATGATGGCAAAGACAGCTCCTATGGATAAAACATAGTGGAAGTGGGCAACAACATAGTATGTATCATGGAGAACAATGTCAAGCGAGGAATTGGCTAGAACAATTCCTGTTAGTCCGCCGACTGTAAATAGGAAGATAAAGCCCAGGGCTCATAGTATAGGGGTTTCTCATTTAATTGAGCCTCCGTGGAGTGTGGCAAGTCAGCTAAACACTTTAACACCGGTTGGGATGGCAATGATTATTGTTGCAGATGTAAAATAGGCACGGGTGTCTACATCTATCCCGACAGTGAATATGTGGTGGGCTCAGACAATAAATCCTAAGAGGCCGATGGCCATTATAGCTCAGACTATTCCTATGTAGCCGAATGGTTCTTTTTTGCCTGCGTAGTAGGCTACTACGTGTGAAATGATACCAAACCCGGGTAAAATAAGAATGTAGACTTCTGGGTGGCCGAAAAATCAGAATAAGTGTTGGTATAAGATAGGATCACCCCCTCCTGCTGGGTCAAAGAATGTGGTATTTAGATTACGGTCAGTAAGAAGCATAGTAATTCCGGCAGCTAGAACCGGTAGTGATAGGAGTAGAAGAACGGCAGTTACAAGTACGGCCCATACGAAGAGAGGTGTCTGATACTGTGAGATTGCTGGGGGTTTCATGTTAATAATTGTAGTGATAAAATTAACTGCTCCTAGAATTGATGATACACCCGCCAGGTGGAGGGAGAAGATTGTAAGATCTACTGATGCTCCTGCGTGAGCAAGGTTGCCTGCAAGTGGGGGGTAGACAGTTCACCCTGTTCCGGCTCCGGCTTCAACACCAGAAGAGGCTAGTAGCAGCAGGAATGATGGGGGTAAAAGTCAGAAGCTTATGTTATTTATTCGTGGGAATGCTATATCAGGCGCTCCAATTATTAGGGGTACAAGTCAGTTTCCAAATCCGCCGATAAGAATTGGTATGACTATAAAGAAAATTATTACAAAGGCATGAGCAGTAACAATAACATTGTAGATTTGGTCATCGCCCAGAAGTGAGCCAGGTTGGCTTAGTTCGGCTCGAATGAGGAGGCTTAAAGCGGTTCCCACTATTCCGGCTCAGGCACCAAATACTAAATAAAGGGTGCCAATGTCTTTGTGGTTTGTAGAAAAGAATCAGCGTGTAATTGCCACAGGTAGGGTAGCCGAGTGTTAGGCGGTGGGTTGTAGCCCCGAAGACAGAGGTTTAAGTCCTCTTCCTGCCAAGCCCCGTGGTGGAGGGACCACGTTGGACTGCAAATCCAGAGACGTAGATTAATACCCTACCGGGGCTTTCCCGCCTTACCCGGCAAACGGCGGGAAAGTAGATGGATGCTCGCTGGCTTGAGCGTTTAGCTGTTAACTAAAAGTTTGTAGGATCGAGGCCTTCCCATCTAGAGAGGCCTTAGTTTAACAAAAACATTTGATTTGCATTCAGAAGAAGCAAGATAAATTCTTGTAGGTTTTATCAAGGGCTAGAAGATTTTCACTTCTGCTTAGAGCTTTGAAGGCTCTTGGTCTTATGTTATCCTAAGCCCCTAAATAATAAGTGTTACGATGGTTGGGGTGATAGGTAACAGGCTTAGAGCTATTAGGGTGAAGAAGGTTAGGGGAATGGAGGCTTGAGTCGTTTGGGTACGTCAGGGGGTGGTTGAGGCAGTAGTATTGGGGGAGGTGGTAAGAGTTATTGTGTAGCATAGTCGCAGGTAAAAATATAGGCTGATTAAGGCGGCAAGAGCCATAATGGTTGCGGTAAGGGGGAGGTTTTGTTTTGTTAGTTCTTGTAAGATTAATCATTTTGGTATGAATCCGGTAAGTGGGGGGAGGCCTCCTAGGGAAAGTAAGAGTAGGGCGGTTGTTGCTGTTAGTAGAGGGCTCTTCGATCATGTTGTTGCAAGAGTGCCAATTTTTGTAGCGTATAAAAATTTTAATGTTAGGAATGCTGCGGATGTTATTAAAATGTACGTGAGTAATGCGAGGAGGGTAAGTTGAGGGGCATGTTGAATAATAATAATTATTCAACCTATGTGAGCGATTGAGGAGTAAGCTAAGATTTTTCGTAGCTGGGTTTGGTTTAATCCGCCTCAGCCACCTACTAAAGTAGATGTAAGCCCTAAGATCGTAAGTAGGAGTGGGTCGAAAGTTTGGGCTGTTTGAATAATGAGGGTAAGTGGGGCAAGTTTCTGTCAGGTAGAAAGAATTAGTCCTGTTGATAAATCTAATCCTTGTAGTACTTCAGGTAATCAGAAGTGTATTGGTGCTAATCCAATTTTAAGTGCAAGGGCGGCAAGAATAATTGTGGAGGCGATTGGGTTCGATATGCTAGTTATGTCCCATTCTCCTGTGATTCATGCATTAATTGTACTTGCAAATAGGATTACAGCTGCTGCGGTGGCTTGGGTAAGAAAGTATTTTGTAGTGGCTTCTACTGCACGGGGGTGGTGGTGTTGTGCTATTAGGGGGATAATCGCCAGGGTGTTGATTTCTAATCCTATTCAGGCGAGTAGTCAGTGGGAGCTGGCGAAGGTGAGGGTAGTCCCTAGGCCAAGGCTGATGAGAAGTGTGGTTAATACGTAAGGATTCATTGATGGAGGAGGGATTTTAACCATCATGTTCGGGGTATGGGCCCGAAAGCTTATTTAGCTGACTTCATCATAGAAAGTGGTGTAAAGGAAGCACTAAGAGTTTTGATCTCTTGAGTATGGGTTCGATTCCCCTTTTTCTAAGAACTGAGGGGATTTTAACCTCTGTAAGTCACTCTATCAAAGTGGCCCCTGGGCATTCGGGCACAGTTCCTTAATTAGAATTGTGGGGGAAGGCCCGCCAGTGTAATCGGGAGGGATACATGCCATAGTACGAGGGCTAGTGTTAGGGGAAGAAAGTTCTTTCACACTAAGTGCATGAGTTGGTCGTAGCGAAATCGGGGGTAGGAGGCTCGTACTCACAAAAAGATTACGGATAGAAGTGCGGCTTTAATTATTAGTCCAGTTGTGGTTAGTTCAGGAATATTTGGGAAATATGATGTTCCTAGGAATAGTACAGCGGAGAGGGTATTTATTAGAAGGATGTTGGCGTATTCGGCGAGAAAAAATAGTGCGAAGGGACCTCCTGCGTACTCTACGTTAAAGCCTGAGACTAATTCTGACTCACCCTCTGTTAGGTCAAAGGGGGCTCGATTGGTTTCTGCAAGGGTGGAGATGTACCATATTGCGGCTAGTGGTCAGGCAGGAATAAGTAGTCATACGCTTTCTTGGGTTGTGTTAAATGTTTGAAGGGTGTAACCTCCGGAAAAGATGATGACCGAGAGGAGGATAAGTCCGAGGCTTACTTCGTATGAGATTGTCTGGGCAACTGCTCGTAGGGCCCCAATGAGTGCATACTTTGAATTTGATGCTCATCCTGAACCAAGAATAGAGTAGACTGCAAGGCTTGATAGTGCTAGAATAAATAAAATACCTAAGTTAATATTAATAATTGGGTAGGGTATGGGTATGGGGGCTCAAAGGGTGAGAGCAAGGGTTAGTGCAAGGATAGGGGTTGCTAGGAATAAGAATGGAGATGAGGTGGATGGGCGGATGGGTTCTTTAATAAATAATTTAACACCATCGGCGATAGGTTGTAGTAGGCCGTAGGGGCCTACCACGTTAGGTCCTTTTCGTAGTTGTATGTACCCTAACACTTTTCGTTCAAGTAGGGTTAAGAATGCCACAGCTAATAGGATAGGGATGATGTAGGCTAGTGGATTGATCAGGTGGGTTATTAAGGTGTTAAGCATAAACTGGGGAGAGGACTTGAACCTCTGGTTTTAAGGGCTTAGACCTTATGCAATTAACCATGCTCTGCCACCCCAGTATGCCCTTATCTTGGGCGGTAGGGGTTTGGCCCTTCCTTGTTTAATTTATTTGGTTTCATGAATTAAAGGTGGGGCGTGTGTTGAATATGGGCCCCTCTTTTCCGATCCTTTCGTACTAGGAAAAGTAGCGCTACAGATAGAAACTGACCTGGATTGCTCCGGTCTGAACTCAGATCACGTAGGACTTTAATCGTTGAACAAACGAACCCTTAATAGCGGCTGCACCATTAGGATGTCCTGATCCAACATCGAGGTCGTAAACCCCCTCGTCGATATGGGCTCTGGGAGAGGATTGCGCTGTTATCCCTAGGGTAACTTGGTCCGTTGATCGGCTTTTTAGCCGGATCATTATTGGTCAGATGTTCTGCGGCTTAAAGATGTCTCTTTTGGCTTTGGGGATTTTGCCCAGTCCACTTGGAGGCTTGTTTTTCCTCCTTGGTCGCCCCAACCGAAGGTAAAATTTCATGGTCACTAAGTTCTTGCTTTTATTAGAGTTGTTTAACGTGGTTGAATTTTGTACCTTAAGCTCCAAAGGGTCTTCTCGTCTTGTAATATTATACCCGCTTCTGCACGGATAGATCAATTTCATTGACTGGAAGGGGGAGACAGTTAAGCCCTCGTCTAGCCATTCATACAGGTCTCTATTTAAAAGACAAGTGATTGCGCTACCTTTGCACGGTCAATATACCGCGGCCGTTGAACCCGTAGTCACTGGGCAGGCTGGACCTCCTATATTTTATGTTGCAGGAGGCGATGTTTTTGGTAAACAGGCGAGGCTTATGTTTGCCGAGTTCCTTCCCCTTCTTTTAGTCTTTCCCTTAGAATGCCACTCCAGTGTGGGATTAACGATAATTAAGTGTGAGTTCTTCTTGGGATTTGTTATGTTCACAATGCCCTCTTTGATTGGGCTCGTTAAACTCCAGTGGTTAGTCCGATCTGGTTTACACTTGTGGCGGGAGAAGATCAAGTCTTCTTATTACTCATTTTAGCATAGTCTCATCCATGTGGGCATGGGTTGGCCTAATATGTTTAGGGGAGTAAGATTTTTTATCGGGATAATAAATTTCTTTCTGTCTGAGCTTTAACGCTTTCTGTTTAGATGGCTGCTTTCAGGCCCACTAGAACAGTTTATTTTATTTATTATGATCTTTATCCTCCTGTGAAGGTTGTATCCTTTATTAAAGGGGCTGTACCCCCTTCAATTAACTCTCGTACGTTTCCATAATGTCTTGGTGTGTATTTGACTGGGGGTGTGCGAGGCTGAACTTCTATTCATTTCTTAGGCAACCAGCTATCACCAGGTTCGGTAGGTCTGTCACTTCTACCCGGAGCTCTTCCCACTCTTTTGCCACAGAGACGGGTTAGCCCTAGTTGTATAGGCTGTCTCGGGGTAGCTCACCTGGTTTCGGGGTATCAAACTAAAGGTCGCTTTGCTTGAGGGTGCTGGCTAAATCATGATGCAAAAGGTACAAGGTTTAGTCTTTGTTTTTTAATGCTTATATGAGTTGTTTCATTTCTTTTTCAGCTTTCCCTTGCGGTACTATTTCTATTGCTTTGGGTGGACCTTTTCTGTCTCCCATACTCAGGTGAAAAAATGGTTTAATTTGTGGGGTTAGGATTTGTTTCATTATTTATATTTTTTAGTTATATGAGTGATTAAGCTAGCTGGTTGGCTCAGGGTGATCCAATTTGCATGGATGTTTTCTCGGTGTAAGTGAGATGCTTGGCTAGCTCAGCCACACCCTGGATTTATCCAAGTGCACCTTCCGGTACACTTACCATGTTACGACTTGCCTCCCCTTGTCAGAGCTTTAGTGTTAGGCAACTTTATTGCATTTCGACAGGGGAGAGTGACGGGCGGTGTGTACGCGCCTCAGAGCCGGGTTCAAAAGGACACGCTATTTCCTTTTTACTACTAAATCCTCCTTCAGGCACTATTTCATGTTGCATGTCCGTAGTGTTCTATAGTAGAAAATGTAGCCCATTTCTTCCCGCTTCGTGCGCTACACCTCGACCTGACGTTCTGGGTTGTGCCCATTTTGCTTACTTTATATCCTTCATAGGGTAAGCTGACGACGGCGGTATATAGGCTGGGAGGGCTAGAAGCGGTGAGGTTTAACGGGGGTTATCGGTTTTAGAACAGGCTCCTCTAGGGGGGTCTGAGGCACCGTCAGGTCCTTTGGGTTTTAAGCTGATGCTCGTAGTACCCAGGCGGACGCCTAATTGTAGTTGGACGTCTGGGTTTAGGACTGAGCATAGTGGGGTATCTAATCCCAGTTTGTTTCTCAGTTTTCGTGGGGTCAGGTGGGTGCTCTTAAAGTTACTTTCGTATAATTGGACTTCGGACTCCTAGAAGCGTATGACGGCCAAAGGGCCATTTGACTTTATTATTTATTACCCCTAACCACCCTTTACGCCGTCGTATTATCAACTAGGGCCTCTCGTTTAACCGCGGTGGCTGGCACGAGTTTGACCGGCCCTGATTAGCTCTGATTGAGTCAAGTTTTCACTTATGGCTTAATATTTATCACTGCTGAATTCCCTTGGGGGTGTGGCTGGGCCTGGCGTTATGGGCTAAAGATTTGTGCCTGATGCCGGCTCCTCGTCCCCGGGCGGGGGATTAAGGGCCTACTCACGGGGCTGCGGAGACTTGCATGTGTAAATCGGGCTAGAGCTGACAGTAAGGTTGGGACCATGCCTTTGTGCATGCGGAGCTTTTTAGGGCCCATTTTAACATCTTCAGTGTTATGCTTTGTGTTAAGCTACGCCAGC